TATCCTACATCTGAACTGAATCCTTTCTGGTTAAAGAATCTCTTTCTAGTTGTTCTGGAACAATTAGGAGATTCTCTGGAAGAAATACGGGGTTCTGCTTCTGGTGGCAACATGCTATTGGGTGGTGGTCCCGCTTATGGGGTCAAATCAATACGTTCTAAGAAGAAATATTGGAAGATCAATCTCATCGATCTTGTAAGTATCATACCAAATCCCATCAATCGAATCATTTTTTCGAGAAATACGAGACATCTAAGTCGTACAAGTAAAGAGATCTATTCATTGATAAGAAAAAGAAAAAACGTGAATGGTGATTGGATTGATGATAAAATAGAATTCTGGATCGCGAACAGTGATTCGATTGATGATGAAGAAAGAGAATTCTTGGTTCAGTTCTCCACCTTAACGACAGAAAAAAGGATTGATCAAATTCTATTGAGTCTGACTCATAGTGATCATTTATCAAAGAATGACTCTGGTTATCAAATGATTGAACAACCGGGATCAATTTCCTTACGATACTTAGTTGACATTCATCAAAAGGATCTAATGAATTATGAGTTCAATAGATCCTGTTTAGCAGAAAGACGGATATTCCTTGCTCATTATCATACAATCACTTATTCACAAACCTTGTGTGGGGCTAATATTTTTCATTCCCCATCTCCTCATGGAAAACCCTTTTCGCTCCGCTTAGCCCTATCCCCTTCTAGAGGTATTTTAGTGATAGGTTCTATAGGAACTGGACGATCCTGTTTGGTCAAATACCTAGCGACAAACTCCTATGTTCCTTTCATTACGGTATTTCCGAACAAGTTCCTGGATGACAAGCCTAAAGGTTATCCTATTGATGATATCGATATTGATGATAGTGACGATATTGATGATAGTAATGATAGTAATGATGACCTTGATATTGATACGGAGCTGCTAACTATGACGAATGTGCTAACTATGTATATGACGACGAAAATAGACCGATTTGATATCACCCTTCAATTCGAATTAGCAAAAGCAATGTCTCCTTGCATAATATGGATTCCAAACATTCATGATCTGCATGTGAATGAGTCGAATTACTTATCCCTCGATCTATTAGAGAACTATCTCTCCAGGGATTGTGAAAGATGTTCCACTGGAAAGATTCTTGTTATTGCTTCGACTCATATTCCCCAAAAAGTGGATCCCGCTCTAATAGCTCCAAATAAATTCAATACATGCATTAAGATACGAAGGCTTCTTCTTCCACAACAACGAAAGCACTTTTTCATTCTTTCATATACTAGAGGATTTCACTTGGAAAAGAAGATGTTCCATACTAACGGATTCGGGTCCATAACCATGGGTTCCAATGCGCGAGATCTTGTAGCACTTATCAATGAGGCCCTATCAATTAGTATTACACAGAAGAAATCCATTATAGAAACTAATACAATTAGATCAGCTCTTCATAGAAAAACTTGGGATTTTCGATCCCAGATAAGATCGGTTCAGGATCATGGGATCCTTTTCTATCAGATAGGAAGGGCTGTTACACAAAATGTACTTCTAAGTAATTGCCCCATAGATCCTATATCTATCTATATGAAGAAGAAATCATGTAAGGGAGGGGATTCTTATTTGTACAAATGGTACTTCGAACTTGGAACGAGCATGAAGAAATTAACGATACTTCTTTATCTTTTGAGTTGTTCTGCCGGATCGGTCGCTCAAGATCTTTGGTCTTCATCCAGACACGATGAAAAAAATTGGATCACTTCTTATGGATTCGTCGAGAACGATTCTGATCTAGTTCATGGCCTATTACTATTATTACTATTAGAAGTAGAAGGCGCTCTGGCTCTGGCGGGATCCTCACGGACAGAAAAATCTTGCAGTCAGTTTGATAATAATCGAGTGACATTACTTCTTCGGTCCGAACCAAGGAATCAGTTAGATATGATGCAAAATGGATCTTGTTCTATCGTTGATCAGAGATTTCTATATGAAAAATACGAATCGGAGTTTGAAGAAGGGGAAGGGGCCCTCGATCCGCAACAGATAGAGGAGGATTTATTCAATCACATAGTTTGGGCTCCTAGAATATGGCGATTTGATTGTATCGAAAGGCCCACTGAATTGGGATTTCCCTATTGGACTGGGTCATTTCGGGGCAAATGGATCATTTATCATAAAGAGGATGAGCTTCAAGAGAATGATTCGGAGTTCTTGCAGAGTGGAACCATGCAGTACCAGACACGAGATAGATCTTCCAAAGAACAAGGCTTTTTTCGAACAAGCCAATTCATTTGGGACCCTGCGGATCCATCCTTTTCCCTATTCAAAGATCAGCCCTCTGTCTCTGTGTTTTCACGTCGAGAATTCTTTGCAGATGAAGAGATGTCAAAGGGGCTCATTGCTTCCCAAACAAATCCTCCTACATCTATATATAAACGCTGGTTCATCAAGAATACGCAAGAAAAGCACTTCGAATTGTTGATTCATCGCCAGAGATGGTTTA